GAAAATAAAGATTTATTAGAACGTTAGAAAAAAACTATTATTTATAAAATTTTTTATAAAAATGTTCTAATATCTATTGAAATTCATTGAATTTCAATTTTGAATCCTTTTATTCGCGAGGAGCTGGATGAGAAGAAACTCTCACGTCCAGTTCTGTAGTAGAGATGAAATTCTGAAGCAACCATCAACTATAACCCCAAAAGAACTAGATTCCGTAAACAACATAGAGGAAGAATGAAGGGAATATCTTATCGAGGTAATCATATTTGTTTCGGTAAATATGCTCTTCAGGCACTTGAACCTGCTTGGATCACATCTAGACAAATCGAAGCAGGCCGACGAGCAATGACACGAAATGCACGCCGTGGTGGAAAAATATGGGTTCGTATATTTCCAGACAAACCAGTTACAGTAAGACCTGCTGAAACCCGTATGGGTTCGGGGAAAGGATCCCCTGAATATTGGGTAGCCGTTGTTAAACCAGGACGAATACTATATGAAATGGGTGGAGTAACTGAAAATATAGCTAAAAGGGCTATTTTAATAGCAGCATCCAAAATGCCTATACGAACTCAATTTATTATTTCGGGATAAAAGTGTAGAACCGACAGAAATTAGTCTTGGGGATGAAACAAAAACGCAGGTTTCTTTTTTTGGACAAAAAATATTTCTTTTATTTTCTTCATCCTTTGCATTGTAAGAATAGACTAAAAAATTGATATGATTCAACCTCAGACCCATTTAAATGTAGCAGATAACAGCGGGGCTCGAGAATTGATGTGTATTCGAATCATAGGAGCTAGTAATCGTCGATATGCTCATATTGGTGACGTTATTGTTGCTGTGATCAAAGAAGCAGTACCAAACATGCCCCTACAAAAATCAGAAGTAGTCAGAGCTGTAATTGTTCGTACTTGTAAAGAACTTAAACGTGACAGCGGTATGATAATACGATATGATGACAATGCTGCAGTTGTGATTGATCAAGAAGGAAATCCAAAAGGAACTCGAATTTTTGGTGCAATCCCCCGGGAATTGAGACAATTAAATTTTACTAAAATAGTTTCATTAGCTCCCGAGGTTTTATAAAATAAAAGGGGATCGTGATATCTTTGGGATTTTTCAAAGAAATAGATTAATTCGTAGATTGTGTCTCACGCATATACCTTGAAAAATTCATATTCATAAACCAATAATAATAAAAAAAAAAAGAAAAACATGTTGATTATATCCAATTTTGAGGCACCAATAATTTTAGTTCATCATGGGTAGAGACACTATTGCTGAGATAATAACCTCTATACGAAATGCTGATATGGATAGAAAAAGAGTTGTTCGCATAGCATCTACTAATATTACCGAAAATATTGTTAAAATACTTTTCCGAGAAGGTTTTATCGAAAACGTCAGAAAACATCGAGAAAAAAACAAAGATTTTTTGGTTTTAACCCTGCGACATAGAAGGAATAAGAAAAGACCCTATAGAAATTTTTTAAATTTAAAACGGATCAGTCGACCCGGTCTACGAATCTATTCTAATTCTCAACGAATTCCTAGAATTTTAGGTGGGATGGGGATTGTAATTCTTTCTACTTCTCGAGGTATAATGACAGACCGGGAGGCTCGACTAGAAGGAATCGGCGGAGAAATTTTGTGTTATATATGGTAATTCTTTTAATATCCAAATGGGATCCGAAACCTCTTCCTATTTGTAAAAAAGAAAAGAAAGGAGGTGAGTTGTCTAATATCCTTTCTCCTCCGTTAGTTGATACTTCAAGGGGGCTTTACCTGGAATGAAAGAACAAAAATGGATTCATGAAGGTTTAATTACTGAATCGCTTCCCAATGGCATGTTCCGGGTTCGATTAGATAATGAAGATCTGATTCTAGGTTATGTTTCAGGAAAGATCCGACGCAGTTTTATACGGATACTGCCAGGAGATAAAGTCAAAATTGAAGTAAGTCGTTATGATTCAACCAGAGGACGTATAATTTATCGACTCCGAAACAAGGATTCGAAAGATTAGGTGGTTTTTATTCAATACGATTCGAGATGAAAAATTAAAAGAAACTTATTTTCTACCAAGAAGTAGATTCAGAATTAAGATAAGGAATGACAAATATGAAAATAAGAGCTTCCGTTCGTAAAATTTGCGAAAAATGTCGACTAATCCGTAGGCGGGGGCGCATTATAGTAATTTGTTCCAACCCGAGACATAAACAAAGACAAGGATAATCAGACTCACTAAAGAACTCAATGTACAAATAAAGAATCTGTTTTGACATAAAATGGATATATCCATATATTCCTGACTCATATTTATGAGATGATACAATATGGCAAAAGCTATACCGAGAACTGGTTCACGTAGGAATGTACGTATTGGTTCACGTAAGAGTGCACGTAGAATCCCCAAGGGAGTTATTCATGTTCAAGCAAGTTTCAATAATACCATTGTCACGGTTACAGATGTACGGGGTCGGGTGGTTTCCTGGTCTT